TTTCTTTCTATAGTGGAGATAGTCGCACGTAATGACAGATCACGGCCATATTGTTAAAAGCTTGAGGTAAGAACGGGTTTCGTTCGAGTGCCCGAAAATAGTATTCCAAAGCTTTCGTATGTTCTCCGTTACTTGTGTGTATAAGGCCTATGTTATAAAGTATATAACTTCGATCATAGGGATCAATTTCCAGTCGCATAGCCTCATAATAATTCTGTAAAGCTTCCGCATAATTTCCTTCTGATTGAGCCGACATCCGTTACGGTCGTCATTCGGTTCAAAGAATCTCCGTTCCAGAACCGTACGTGAGATTTTCATCTCATACGGCTCCTCCTTTATGTGTATAATGATAAACATACATGGAATCAAATCAAAAAAGATTGCAATATTCTCATTATCAACTGAGCGGGACTAGTGTTTTTACATGAAATATCTAGCCAACCTTCCTGTAAAGGATCTTTTATTAACATCAAGTATGTTATTACTGGATAAATAGTAACTTCAACAATTTCTTTGTCCTCAACGCCGCTAAATTTGCCGGAATTAGTCACTTCAACAGTCTTCGATGGTTATATGGGTATCCAAAATAAGAACGAGATGGATGTTTATTGTCCCAACCATTCTAGTTAGTCCCGATCCCGATAAGAAAGGAAGGATTTTTTTTTACAAAGTTTTCTCATGTTGTTGATTCCTAAGCGTAGTGCTTCTTCCCCCATGCCGCCTATTGGTACTAGTGGAGTAGGATTCACCTAACCCCCTAGGTATAGGTATAACCTTTCGCTTAATACTAAAAACCTAAAATTGAAGCATATGAGGTTGCATTAATCGGGAATACACGACAGAAGGAATTAATCGTTTTATTTCCAAACTTCACCTTCAGCAAGCGTAGGTTTTTTTCAAAATTTTTTTATTTCTCTCCGAAGAATGTATCTTTCTCCTACGACCGAGATCGGTAAAAAAAAATAATCAAATCGCACCATCTCTGTAATAAGTGAATGCCTCTTTTTCTCCAGAAGTTGTCGGAATTATTCGTAATAAGATATTGGCTACAATAGTAAAGGTCTTATCAATAAAATTTCCATTTATCCGCGATCTAGTCATATGTAGCAATCCATTCTATAATTTCATTTTTTATCGCGTGAGAAAATAATCCCCCAAACAAAGGAATTGTACAATACAGTACGAAATAACGTAAAAATAGAATATGAATGCCTCACTATTCACTCGGTTTAGGGGCATAATCATTATGTAGGAGAGATGGCCGAGTGGTTGAAGGTGTAGCATTGGAACTGCTATGTAGGCTTTTTGTTTACCGAGGGTTCGAATCCCTCTCTTTCCGCACCCTTAATCAAGTTCATTAATGTTACGGACCTCAATGTTTGAAATAAAAAAGGATACCATTATTCCAACTTTGATATGGATTCTCTATTTCTAATTTATTTCTGTAATATAAAAAATAGTGGAAGAAAGTGGGCAAGGAATAACAAATTTCCTATACCCACGTCTATACACAAATGGGGGGAAATCCTCGGATCAAAATCATTGTTATTTTAATGAGGTTAAGTCTGACGAGAATAATATTCTACAACCAGTAATTCATTAATTTTCAAACCAACCCATTTACTATCTATTATTTGATTGACTAATCCTTTATATTGAAATGGATGAAGGGTCAAATGGTTTGGCAATTCTTCACGGGGGGCTGATTCAAGAGAATTTTGAATCAAAGTTCTAGATTTTTGTTCATCCTTCGCTGTAATAATATCTTGAGGTTTGCAACGATAACTTGGTATATCTACTATACGACCATTAACTAAAACATGTCTGTGGTTAACTAATTGACGGGCTTGGGGAATAGTTGAAGCCATACCCAATCGAAAAAGTATGTTATCCAAACGCATTTCAAGTAATTGTAGTAAAACTTGACCGGTTGAACCTTTGACTTTTCCGGCGATACGGACGTATTTAAGCAATTGTCGTTCTGTAAGACCATAATGAAAACGCAATTTTTGTTTTTCTTCTAAACGAATACGATATTGAGATTTTTTACTGGAGCGCGATTGGTTTCTAAGTTCGCTTCCAACTGTAGGCCTTTTACTAGTAAGTCCTGGTAAAGCCCCCAGACGGCGTATTTTTTTGAAACGAGGCCCTCTGTAACGTGACATAAACACTCCTTTTAAAAATGGAAAACCTCATAAAGCAAAATTAAAACTAAACTAAATGACAAATATGATAAATCAAGCGAAATCTACTTATAGTATTATTGTACTACAAATATTGTAGTACAAAGAAGAATTATAACGATTCTATCAGTATCCAAATTTTATTCTATTGTATATCTATATATATATAAATATATATATATTTAAATATATAATAAAAAAAGGAGGTTATTTTCTTCATTTGTTCTACAGAAAAGGAACGCCACCACTTTTTCCTAAAATAAAAACGGATTATCCATTATGTCAAAAATGAAAACAAATAGAGAAAAAAAAGCCGGCTATCGGAATCGAACCGATGACCATCGCATTACAAATGCGATGCTCTAACCTCTGAGCTAAGCGGGCTCACATAACACAAATTGTGCATGTACCGGAATTCTTTCCTAAACTACTGGGATCTTAGTTATTAATTGTTTCATATTAGCTCTTCATAACATAATAAAATGAATACAAACATAGAAAAATATATATAATATCCAATATTGATTATTTATTTCATATTATATAATTATAATAATTAGATAGGAATATTATCTATTTTTATAATATATATATCCTTTTGATATTGTTTAATATTATTGTTTAATATTATAGAATACCTTATATTTCTGTAATATTAAAATATATATAGAAAGTAGTATAAAGTATATAGAATATAGAATACTATTCTTAAAATGAAAAAAATATGAATTCTAATTTTTTTCATTTTAAATAATGACTAATTAGATTACAGTAACGTAAACTGTCATTTAGATTACAAAATTTTGATGCATTACGATGAAATATGTATATATAATATATAGAATGTAATGTACCGATATCCATTTATACATATACACTATAATTCTCAAAAATTGGCTAGATTATCAAAAGACATTTGATAAGTAATTACAAATTCGATATTTCTATTGAATTTCGAAATGAATGTTGAATTCAAAATTAATAAATAAATAGATTTTTTTTTGTTTTGTTATTATAAGGTCTGTATCTGTCAGCTCTAATGAAAAAAAGAATCGAACGTTCGAGTATTCTAAATTATTTCAAAAAATAATAGAAGGAGATACACATAAAATAGAGATATATGTAGTATATATCTATGTATATTGAATTGCGAATACAGAGATAATAGAATCATTTCTGATTCGACTAAATATGGGTATCCGATAGAGATGAAAGAAAATCAATCAAACCAAAACTACTAGAAGGGAAATTTTTCCAATATGGGAGTAGGTTTGTAATAAATTCAACAGTTCCAGTGTATAATTTTCATAATACAAATGAAAAAACATCCTAAAGAGATCTCAATCTCAAAGAAAAAACGGGGGATATGGCGAAATTGGTAGACGCTACGGACTTAATTGGATTGAGCCTTGGTATGGAAACTTACCGAGTGAAAACTTTCAAATTCAGAGAAACCCTGGAATTCAAAATGGGCAATCCTGAGCCAAATCCAGCTTTCCGAAAACAAAAAAATAAAAGTTCAGAAAGTTAAAATAAAAAAAGGATAGGTGCAGAGACTCAATGGAAGCTGTTCTAACAAATGGAGTTGACATCGCAGTAGGAAACAAATCCTTTGAGCTAAATTCAAGAAAGGAAAAGATCAAGGATAAACATATATATGTTCTATATATGTACTCAAATACTATTTCAATTGATTAATGAAGACTTCTAACTTCTATTTGTAAAAATTTCTATTCGATTTCTATTCTATCACAAATGAAAGGTGTGAATCAAATAAATTACAACTGGAAGAAAAAGTGGAATATTCATTGATCAAATCAGTCACTCCATTATAGTCTGATGGATCTTTTAAATAACGGATTAATCAGACGAGAATAAAGATAGAGTCCCATTCTACATGTCAATACCGACACCAATGAAATTTTTAGTAAGAGGAAAATCCGTCGACTTTAGAAATCGTGAGGGTTCAAGTCCCTCTATCCCCAAAAGGCCATTTCAGTTAATTCTCTATTTTTTTATCCTATATCATTTTTTTAATTCAAATTAATCAAGTCTTTTTTTTTTATTTAGTTGACATAGACTCAAGTAATTTCGTAAAATGAGGATGGTGCGTCAAGAACGGTCGGGATAGCTCAGCCGGTAGAGCAGAGGACTGAAAATCCTCGTGTCACCAGTTCAAATCTGGTTCCCGGCAATTCATTTGTATGAGTATCTATTCCCATATTCATTTTAATAAATTTGGGGAATAGATACATATTTATTAGTGGTCTTGATCGTCATACATAATTTATCTAGGTGTACGAAAATATGCTCTTTCTAGATGAAGAATAAATAGATGTATATTCTAAGAAAGTAAGTATGAAAATAAATAATTCAATTTTGTTTCACTTTTTTATTTTATGCGCTCCAAAAAGAATGTTACTATTTCAACAATATTCAAATGGTTAAATTAGTTGGTTGAAAGACCAAAAAGTTTAATCTAGGGGAGTTTATATGTCAGAATAGTCAAAATTCATCTCAGATACATTATAAAAAAATCCGGTCCATTTCGTTATATTTTCTTTGATCGGACTTTTTCTTTTTCGTAGCCGGAGCCGGATATCTAATTGATGTGCATCTTACAGCAGAACTTTTTTAGTTCATCCTATTGGCTTATGCGAAATAAGTACGGTTGGAATTTTAGAATATCAATGAATCCCTATATTATTGTCTTTTTTATTTATAAATTTGGTTACTTATCCCATCCATAATAAGATATGAATGAAACCTCCATTATTCCGTCTAATCTATAAGAAAAAAATCTATAGATATTTCTCGAATATCTGGGGTTGTCGAAGTGTGGATTACTTTCTTATTTTTATCATTTAGTGAGCGTCTTGTATTTCATAAAAATTGGGTGCTATATAATCTTTACGCAAAGGCCATCCTATCCAACTTTCGGGCATTAAAATACGTTTCAGACGCGGATGATTATCATAATAGATTCCTAACATATCATAAGATTCCCTTTCTTGAAAATCTGCACTTTTCCAAACCCAGAAAATAGAAGGAATTCTGGGATTTTGCCTTGGGGCAAATACTTTTATGCATACCTCTTCTGGTTGATCTAGACTATACTCTATTCTCGTAAGATGATAGACACTAGCTAATAGTCCTCCTGGTGCTACATCATAGGCACATTGGGAACGTAGATAATTGTAACCATATACATATAAAATAACAGCAATCGAATGCCAATCCTCGGGCTTTATTTGTAAAGTCTCTATTCCTTGGTAATCGAAACCCAAAGATCTATGAACTATTCCGTGTTTGACTAGCCAAGCAGACAAATTACCCTGCATTTTTTTTACTTCTCCTTCGTTTTTTTTTATAAGTTTGGTATAAGTATTTACCATTTATTTTCATCACAATGAAATTTTTGAAGGTTGACGTGCTTGCTATTTATTAATTGCAGTTTGTACAAAAGGATCCTGTTTAATTCACTTTTTTGTTCGTCGGAGGATACTGAAGTTTTTTATATTTGAAAAATGTGTCAGAGGTTATCTCTGAAATAGATGAGGGTTGATAGAATAATCCTTGATTATAATTGCCGGTATGAGTACTGCGCCCAACATGCAATTTGTGGTTGGTAGTAAAACACCTATTCTCTCGCTGATAACTAAATTGATCTTCATAGATTTCTCGAGATATTTTCTTACGGAGTTTGGTTATCGCATCTATAACGGCTTCAGGTTTAGGTGGACAGCCCGGCAAATAGACATCCACAGGAATTAGCTTATCCACGCCCCGAACAGTACTATAAGAATCGGTACTAAACATACCTCCTGTAATTGTACAGGCTCCCATAGCAATAACATATTTGGGTTCTGGCATTTGCTCATACAATCGAACTAAAGAAGGAGCCATTTTCATAGTTACGGTGCCCGCAGTTAAAATGAGATCTGCCTGCCTAGGACTAGATCGTGGTACCAGTCCATAACGATCAAAGTCAAATCGTGATCCTATTAATGAAGCAAATTCAATGAAGCAACAACTAGTACCATAGAGAAGCGGCCATAAACTGGATAGTCTTGACCAATTTGAAAGATCATTTAATGTAGTAGAAATAACTGAATTTTTGGTTTTTTGATCAAGTAAGGGAAACTCAATGGAATTCATAACTGTCTCAATGTTTTGTTTAATTGTCTAAATATTCAAGAATTAAGACCATTCTAATGCTCCCTTTCGCCATGCATAAACTAAACCAACAATTAGGATAAGCACGAAGATTAAAGCTTCTATAAATACGGATACCCCCAATACATCAAAACTCATTGCCCACGGGTAAAGAAAGACTGTTTCAACATCAAAAACAACAAAAACTAGAGCAAACATATAATAACGGATTTGAAATTGTAACCAAGCATCGCCCATCGGTTCTATTCCGGATTCATAACTAGAAAGTTTTTCTGGCCCTTTTCTAATCGGAGCTAAAATTCCAGAAATTATAAATGCCAAAATAGGAATAAAGATCGATATTATTAGAAATGCCCAAAAAATATCATATTCATAAAGCAAAAACATAAATGTACTCCTATGAATGTGGAAAATATACCGGATTCATATAAATTCTTAGTCGATTTGAATTGAAACTTTCAAATTATTAGATTAATGAATATCTAATCTAAATAGAAATGCTTTGTATTGTAATTGTATTAAGTTTACTTTATTTCTACTAAAATTGCGACTAGTATCTGAGTAATCAGAGTATACGAAGATTCATATTATTCTATCCAATATTAATCTATTCGAATAGAAATTCATTCTTTCTACTACGAAAAGTATTTATAGTATAAAAAAATTTATACTAGTACTATTCCTACTATGTAGTATTCAGTATTCCATATACTACTAATCTAGTAGTAAATACTACTATAGTACTTTATCCACTCTATTTGTAATAACAGATATTAGATACTAAATCTTGAGTAGTATCCGTAGGAGTATTAGGGCTATACGGACTCGAACCGTAGACCTTCTCGGTAAAACAAATCAAACTTTTATTCTCAAAATGATTTGAATTGTTTGAAAGACCCAACGTGCATTTTTTTTTGCATTGGGCTTTTTCATTAACTGATAGAAATATCAGTTAGTCTACCATCTTTTTTCTTTACACAAAGAAAAAGGAAATGACTCGCCGTGCTCTGATTTCGTATTTGGATTAAAATCTAAGAGCACTACCAAAGTTTTTCAAAGAAGAAGGTTATCCTGACGTAGGTCTGCTTCTGGCCTGGATTGGATCAACTTAAGTTAAATGGACTCTCTATCAACCTACTTA